TTCAGGATTCAAATAGGAATTCGAAATATTAGAGAGAGAGATGGTCGAGCAATCAGCCGGCAAGCATAATAGGTAGCCGACAGCAGCAATCGACCATCTGCAAATAAGAGGACCGCTCCTAATCTATTCCAGTCTTTCCTTCTTCTAGAGCTGCCTTCTCAGACTGAAGTCTGAACGTCCGGTAACCTAGGTGCATCGTATAGTAAGATAGACCTAGATTGCCCTTCCCCTTACAGAATCTTCCTATTTGAACTCAGAGAAGATTGGTTTGCCTGAATCACGAGTCTTATATACTGTGTTACGATCACCTCATATTCCAGAGAACAATTTGAAAGGGGACGCCAGGATCCCAACTCTTTTGAGCTTCGCGATAGCTCTTTATCCTTTGAATTTCTCTAGGGAATCCAACCTAATATCATGAATATCCTTCGATCGTTATCTTCTCGTCTTAAAGAAATTGTTCCACGAGGGTCCTTTTATATGCCTCGCCACTATAGTTTTTTTTTTTTTATCTTCTTTGTCTGAAAATAGGTTTGATTGACTATTTCATTTCCGTGCTGTCACGAGGGGGGCTCCTTTTGGGGGGGCGCGTCCTCTCTTTCTTTTTAATCCAACTGGGCTGCTCCGGGGGTCTGACCATGGCGATTTGTTTTGCTGTCAGGGCCGCCCTCACGACAGACACTTTACCCTTTCTTTCTCATTTTATGCTGCCCGGCGAGGCATCATCTTCGGCACCAAACGCTGTACAACAACAGCGGGAGGCTGGGCCATATAATCAGCCTCTCCCCGTCGAAGCCTATCCTTATACGGATACGGAAGTAATTGGGGGAGATAGCGTTAGCGCGATCCAACGTCGCCTTTTGGAGAAATACCCTTCTCCCTCTGCGGCGATTATAGAGAGGACCCGACTTGAAGCCCAAGATCTCTTCGAGGTCAAGGTGCAAATTATCCAAAAAATGGCTCAATGGGACCCAACTGGGGATTGGATGGGGCGTGGAGCGCGAGCCCTCGATAATCCGAGAACCGCTAGTGGGGAAGAGTCCTTTGATCGTCTTTCTAATATATGGAAAGACCTCCAAGAAACCGGACCCCTCTCGGACGTATTTTCCACGTTACAAAATAAAGTTTTAAAAAAAAGGTAACATGGATAAATACGTCAGGTTTACTTCCTTTGTTAGGTCTCGACTTCTTCACTATGATCTTCCCAGTAGTTCATATAGGAGCTATAGCCGTTTCATTCCTTTTCGTTGTTATGATGTTCCATATTCAAATAGCGGAGATTCACGAAGAAGTATTGCGCTATTTACCAGTGAGTGGTATTATTGGACTGATCTTTTGGTGGGAAATGTTCTTCATTTTAGATAATGAAACCATTCCATTACTACCAACCCAAAGAAATACGACCTCTCTGAGATATACGGTTTATGCCGGAAAGGTACGAAGTTGGACTAATTTGGAAACATTGGGCAATTTACTTTATACCTACTATTCCGTCTGGTTTTTGGTTCCCAGTCTGATTTTATTTATTAGTAGCCATGATCGGGGCTATAGTACTGACTATGCATAGGACTACTAAGGTGAAAAGACAGGATTCAATAGGGTGCCGACTGCTACTAAGAACCTAACAGAACTTTCAAAATGTGGATGGAGAATCTTGCAATCCATCGTCCCCTTCATTTCATCCAGCCTCCCGTTCCGCCCGGTCCTGAGTTACCCTTTGATGAGCCATCCGTGTCCAGCTTTATCCATCCATCCAATGTCTAGCGGTTTCCATTTGACCATTTGGATGCGTCATTGGTGAGCTGCTGAGGTAGATGGTGATCGGAAATGGTATTCGGCAGTTTTGGCAATTATTTTGGTAGGGTCCAATTTCCGCTCATATTTTTTCTTTTATATTAAAAATGTGGTTATTCCTTTGAAGCGAAAGGTGCCAGCATGTGAAGGTGAACAATGTGTTCCATGGGATTGGTGTGCGCTGTCTGATTGAGACAGTTGCTTTTGAGCCAAGTGAGGATATCCTCCGGGGGGTTTTGGGTGAAAGTGAAATGGAGTTGACTCCCTCCATATAGTTTTAGCTTTTGTGCAGTCTCGAAGCACATGGAGAACATTTTTCGTTTCGAAAGGACAAAGAGGGCAGAAGTTTTCAGCTATAATGTGTATGTGGTGCGGATGACTCCTGGTTGGAAGACGATTATGGGCACAGAGCCTTAGGAAGTATTTGAGTTTGTTGAGAGTGGGGGTGGCCAGCGAAGGTCTTGACAGTTTGGAAATGAAAGGTTTGGTTCATCTTCAATGGTTGTGGCTACCAGTGCATATGCAGATTTTGTGGTGAATCTTTCTGAAGGGGTAAGTTTCAAAATGAGTTTATCAGCTGATCTACGACCACCCTCATCTATTACGGTACGGAAAAATCAATGGCACCAGAGGAAAAAAAGTCCAGAGAATGGAATGTCAGTTAGGGAACAGTAGTCAGACGCAGACCAGCGCAGGTGGGCGCCACAGCTGTCTTCCTCCCTGTGATATCACACAAGAGGTTTGGAACCTTTAGGTTTTAATCCATCAAATCAAACAGTTTTTGTTTTTTTTTTTTGTTTTGTCTTAGTTCTGTCTAGCGATTCCTTTAAATAAATATGTCCTACGTCCCCTCTCTTAGTATTGGTCCTGCCCCGTACTCTGTACTCTATCTATCGGTCTCAACTAAATCAATCGCTTTGCCCGACTTGCTTTTCGCCACATTCAAGCTTAGGAAAGAAAGTAAAGATTGTATTGTTTCTAAGTCCCAATAGACTGAAATGGGGCATTCTGCCCATCTAAGAGTCTATTCTAGCAAACCAAGGGAAGCAGCTTATTTGTCCTAACAAGGGGTTCCCCTAACTTCCAACAGGGCATTCATTCGTGAAACCTGTTCTTCTTCGTCCCAACAACCTACCTTCCTAGCCTAGTAGCCCAGATCCCAGATCGGATTCACGTGCACAAGCTAACCGGCCCTTCTAGGAGTCATCCCTTCTTTAAGTTTCATGTCTGCAAATCGGATTCTAACTGTTAGGAATCTCTATCGTCTTCTGCATAGTATTTATATAGGAAATAATCCTCCATCAACAGACATGGAAAAAGAGCAAGCCAAGACTTTCACAAGAAAGCTGGACTTGGCTGGGTAAAACCTTTATTGGGTACGAAGGTAAGCCATAAAAAGGGGCTAAGCGGGTATTAACTCCTCCCTTGCCGCTACTACCGAGGCCTATTGTCCACGAAGTCTGATCTCTTAACTGGCTTTGGAAAGGCATACAAAGACTATTCGAAGACAATGGGATTGGTTCTCTTACAGTTCAATTCCAGGTGAAAAAGAAAGCGCATTACTCCTTCCAATATTCATTGCCTCTAGTTCCGACTTAAGAGTTAGACTGGGCGATATATTCTTTCTTGCGCAAAGCCTCTCTCCTGATCTTGATAGCACGGGAAAGAAGAACTATAGAGTTAGAGTAGAGGGAAAGCCCAGGTCCTATCGAACCTTTCTATGGTCGCCTCGGTCTCTTTTTTTTTACTTTTTAGGATCAACCTCTTTCGGATATGAAAGAACCAGCCCTTGACAGGCGAAGAGAGCATCAGTAAGGCTCTGCCTTATCTATAGAAAAAAAAAGAAGCTTCCTCTAGTCGGTCCTAAAGAGAAAAGTCTTCTTCCTTTACCTCAAGGCTTCCTACTTTCTTTCCTGGCGATTAGGAAGTTTCCTAGGCGTGGTACGGTATATGAAAAGCCTTCCATTGAACTGACACTCCTTTTCTTAATCTTATTCACATCCAGAAGCACTTTACGCTCCAGGACCGATTAGAGGATGTGTCCAACGATCAAAATAAGCAAGCCTTGCCGCATCCGATAGAAAGAAAATATATGCCAAACTTATATCCAAAAGCTAAGGGTGTGGACAATAGAAGGTGCAAGTTTTTCCGGGGCAATAAATATTCTCACTATCCAATATGAGTCTAGTTTATGAATACGAAAGTCTTTAGAATCTAATAGTCTTTCATATAGGTGGTAAGAAATAAGATTCTCGAACAACCTATTTTCTTCCTGATGTCCGTGGGTGTGGGACTAGTCATTCCCGCTACGCACCTTGCCTTACTAGCTTTATTGTAATCCTCTTTTCCCTCAATCCTCTTCTGCATCACCAATGATAGTTGACCAAGAACTCCTACTACCACTAGCACCGGTTACTGGAACAGCAGATGATTTCACTCTAACAACAGATATGGCTAAAGCACCGGTAAGACCAAGAGCAGAAATGAAGACAGCTTCTATGCCAAGAGCGTCTGCGTTGAGGAGATCTGGGTCTTCTACCCGGTGGTATAGGACTGGCAATTGAATTACTAACCGCAGTTGCTGGACTAGCACTTAAATTAGCTGTGACAGTATCCGTTGGTGCCGTTGTTAAAATGAGTGTTCCCGCTTCATCTTCCCCAATATTCTTAGATTTAGCAACAGCGGTATCAATACAATAGATAGAAAGACTCATCTGCCAGTCAAACTCTGACAGGCTGACTCTTTTAGGTATGGGCTCCCCTGATAGTTAGTTCTGAGGAAGGCCTTCAAGTCGAGCTTCTAAGTTTCCCCCTTAAAGAAAGTCCAGATCGGTTGGTGCTGTCTTCTTGCTATAATTCTTCTGATCTGATAGATAGAACACGGATGGGTACAGCCTTCTAAGCTACAAAATAAAGAATGTCGTATAAAAAGTAAAGTAAACCCCCCCCGGTTAGAATTCTTCCCTGGCTCCACTATTCCCTTTCTCTATTTTAGAACGGAGAGCGGGCAAGGCCTCCATTGAAGCCTAGCTATTCGCCCTTCTTTAACACGATCCTGTAACACACTCTTATTGAGGCTAGGCTTAAGGCCGACTACTAATTATTATTCGAGAGCGGGGGAACTTCACTTCGAGGGAAGCTGTCTTCCCCGGGAAAACTCCAGAAAGGAAAGAAAGACCCGTAAGCTGCTTCTTTGCTCACTGCGATGTCTTATTATATTACTCAAAAGCTCAGGGGAAATTATTCCCCGGCTCTTTTGAATGTGAATATTGAGTGAAATCCCTTAGTCTAAAAGTCTTCCTTGGCTAGTGTGAATCCTCCTCTAAAGAGGAGTGAGGTGTCCCACGGGCGTAAAGTTTTTTTCTAGGCGACTTCCTCTTGAAAAGGAAAGGAACCAGTTACTTCCACCTTGGGGGTCTCCTAAAGAAAGGGAAGTCTCTCATGGAAAAGCTTTTGAGCTCGGGTTCCTCATAACAAACTTGGTCGAAAAACCCAAGTCTTGATGCCAATGTTGGCCCGTAAACCCTTTCTCAATGAATGGAGAGAAAGTTCGCAAATCACCTTCGTTTGTACCGGAACTTCGTGAACTAAATGTTGGCAAAGCCAATTATTCCATCTTCGGGTATTCGTGCCAGTATTTACGAACTCTAGGTTAAAAAGCTAAATAAAAGAAAGTTTTAACCTATTCTCCTTTCGATTGATAAGGAGAAAGCAGGCTCTTCAGCTACATCAAGTACCACATCATCCGATTCAATAGTAGCATTTTTACCGCTGACTTTTCACTTTAAGAGCATAGCATAAAGCGAAGAGGAACGGGTAAATCAATATAATTTCTCTTTTTCTCTTTATCCCGAAAAGGTAGTCTCATTCATATCTTAACCGATAGAATAGAACGACGGGGTTATAATTCAGATAGCTGTAATGTACTGCTGGTTTGACCTTTTATAGGGCAATATCTGTAGGGGAGCTGTAAGGTTGACTCATGTCTAGTGTCTAGTACCCTTATTCTTCTTTTCTTTTGACTGACTTACTTTGACAGCTATCCATCTCCAACTTGAAAAGCAGCGCAGCTCAAGTGATTAAAGTTATACGTACGTATAGTTGACTAAAGTGTAGTGTGTTCCCATTCCTTCCTTATCTAAGCGATGATAATTATTTTTTTTTCGCTGGTTTGGTTGGCTTGGCGACTATTAGGACTTTCATAGTAGCTAAGAAGCTGCAAGAGAACTTCACACCTCCCATATTAGGGAGAGACACAAAGGGAAAGGGAGGGGCATCCAGAACTAAGAGATAAGAAGATAGCACTATAGTACAAGATACAGAAAGAGAAGTCGACAGCGGCAGGGGAGACACTAGAATAAGAGATCGACAGTAGGGGCCGCTCTTTTCTCAAGAGTTGATCGACTAAAGTGGAAATAAGAAGACTCTCACCTTTACTTATCCAAGCTTTTCTTTTAGTCGGTCCCTGTCCTTAAGCCCAGAGAGCAGAGCGAAAGTGCTTTTCCTCGGAAGAGACTTTCATTAAAAAGATCAAAGTGGACTGCGCCCTTTCCAAAAATAAGGGTTTCTTTTAGTGAAGCTAGTGCTTTTGTATTGGGCACTTTATTCAATTAGCTTGTTTGGAGTGCTCGGCTCGCTTGTTAGCAACTATTCTGACTGGAAGAGCGGTTAAGAAAGACAAGTTGAAAGCAAGACGCTGACTTTCACAGCAGAGCGGAAACCGGGAAGGGGGGGAGAACTTCTTACTTAACCGATAGGATAGAACCACCGGAAGTTGAGCCATAAAGGAGAGAATGTAGGGGAGAGAAAGTAATCAATAGCCTGGCATTTGTTTCTCAACACCGGATTTCTCGACCAACCTAACTAAGCAAGATGACATACCAGATCTCCTCTGAAGAAGTGCATTCTTCGAGAATCAACACATCGGCATGCATCTCCGAGAATCGACACATTGGAAGTCTTGCGGGGAAGTGACACAACATCAACATCTGTAATAGAGGGGTATAGCGATGAAGCTACCTATCGATGAAAGGCAGTAAAGAGCAGTTACTTTAACTCGGGAACAACTCGCATTCCTATTCTTCTCTCCAGCATACCATTTCTAGTCTATCTATTGGAAAACTCATTCTCTTGACAGCAACGCCTGGGCAGACCTGTTAAGCTGTTATGTTACCCGGACGACAGAACTATGTATGCTCTGTATTATCGGAAAGCCATTCCATCCTTATAGCAGGAAGAAGAGTGGATCCTACATCCATTCAAAAAGGGACTAAGACATCCAATCGAAGAAAGTTGAAGTCATGAAGGAGAGGAAGCGGAAGCTAATAAAAAAAGAAGCGAAAACTTCTATCCGATCAATGAAAGGAATGACTAAATGCCAAAGGCACTGAAGTGAAGGTTCAACGGAATCAAGAAATGGTTCTGACCTTTATCTCCAAACCCACAATGATTGATTCTGGAAAAAAAAGCTTCGACTAATACATAAAAAAAAGGTAATTAAAAAAATGCTTAACTCATGCCGATTCCACAAGTGTATTTCACTCAATTGCCTTACTGGCTATTACTGACATAGGGCCATCTATTAGTGAAATAGTACTGGAAATCGCTAGAAATCAAGTACGAACTGAAAAGTCACATCATCTGAAGCAGCAGCCTCGATTTGATACCTAATTTGATACGGGATTGGCGACTGTAATTGAACAAACT